TTGATGAACCCGGCGGATATACCTAATGTCTTTTCTCTTCTTTTATTGCCCTCCTGTCGTCAATTGACAGTTGACAGTATTATTTATATATATATATAATTTGATATGACTTTGATATGATTTAGGGCTCAATATAATTCCCAAATCAGACTTTGGTAAATCATTTTTTTTGCATCTCCTGCTCTGCTGATTCAGAGGTACCGTCTCTTGGATCCAATGCAAAACTCTTTCTGAATGAGAGAGATAAAGACGAGAAAGACCAATGAAATAAAGTTGAAAGATTGTATAGTTTAATGGTAAAGTTTGATTACCATTAACCCCCAGAAAAGTTAACGAGTTTTTCGGTTTGATTCATATCCTATTCATCTTCTAAAGGTGTCCCTCGGCTGATTTATATTAAGTTAAGGTGGCCTTAGGCCTTATTCCCTATTGTATTTGTATTGTGTAGTGCTTTTTGATTTCCTAAAGGTGGCCATAGGCCCCTATGGTCCATTGGTGCCCCTATGGTCCAGTGGTTACGACCTCTCTCTTTCACGGAGAAAACGAGGGTTCAAGTCCCTCTAGGGGTATACCAAGACCATAGGAGTAGGATTTTATCAAAAGTGAAATGTATTTGTCAAGTCCGCCTGGGAGACGAAAGGAAGTTGATTATGGAACGTCTAATTAGGCGTTGGGTCGATGCCCGAGTGGTTAATGGGGACGGACTGTAAATTCGTTGACAATATGTCTACGCTGGTTCAAATCCAGCTCGGCCCAAAAATTCGCCAATCTACTATCAGATGGTAGAACCCTCTTGTTCTTAAGAAATACCTGATAAGAGAGAATAAAAAAGAATCCAAATTTTCTGTTAGATCTCTTCTTATTTCCCTGGGATTGTAGTTCAATAGGCAAGAGCACCGCCCTGTCAAGGCGGACGTTGCGGGTTCGAGCCCCGTCAGTCCCGACGGATCCAATAAGTACATCAATTCACCTCTCCATTTTATGTGAAATGAAAGAAGGGACAGAGATCATAATTTAATTCCGAAGGGGTTTCCCCTCTTTTTTTCAGGATTCTGTCGAAGAAAGAACAAACCCTAAACTAAAATAAAATGAAAATAACTAAAATAGTGAAGTTTATAGAATATTCCATCTTTTCTCCCGCGACTCCTCTTTCTCATACTTCTTTGTCTTCCAAAGAAAATTGGATCATTCAAATTTACAACCTAATTCCTCTCTTTTTCCACTTCGCTTGTATTTTTTGTTGGCGTTTTGTAGTTAATGGAAACGGACGAGGATACTTCATTTGATGGTTCTATACGGAAGACCTAAGGTAGGTTATAGAAAGAAAAGAAGGATAAATAAAGGAATTTTTGATTGGTCCGGGAATCCAATCTTGGATTCGGTATGGATAAAAGATCTTCGTATGTTATACTATTCAATTCTCGACGACGAATTAATTTAATAGCTCAGATATTGTTATTCATGATATTGATCCGATTCAAGATCATCGATAGGTAATGCATTCATTGAATTGACAGGTGAAAGATTTATCATCTCTATGGGATTAAATCCCGAGTTATTGTGAAATAAAAAAACGATGAGATTGAGATTATGGAAGTAAATATTCTTGCATTTATTGCTACTGCACTGTTCATTTTAGTTCCTACTGCTTTTCTACTTATCATTTACGTAAAAACAGTCAGTCAAAATAATTAATTACTTGAAATGAAACTTGACTTCTGAGTTCTTATCAATAGTTGAAGAAATCAAATCAAAAGAATTATTTTTTTGCGTCTTAAATGAAATCAACGGGCTATAATGAGCGGTATTCTATGAGATCCGAGAGTATGGTAAGAAATTTCTTTCTTACCATACTCTCTATTAGTGTTATAGTAGTGTATAAAGTTGTACTTTACTTTCTAATAAAGTTGGTATACTATATTAGCTTCTATCTTCAATATATGTAGTGATTAATCCATATATGGAATTAACGTAGGACCCAATTCTCTTTCTTTCTGAAATAATTGTTTTACTGTTATATAATACATTTCTCCACTAGAATCCAATGGAATTTCGAAATGAATAAATTTTGATTTGAAAATTATTTCAATTCAAATAAAAAATAAAAAATGCGTTGCAGAACGATCTATAAAACAATTGATACCGTTTCATTCCTAAACTAAATTAGTAGTCCTTCTAAAGTCCACTTCTTCCCCATACTACGAGTGAAAGGGAAAATGTAAAGACTACCATTAAAGCAGCCCAAGCGAGACTTACTATATCCATGTCAATTATGTCCCTTATCTTTATGATAGAAATATTCCATTATTGTATTGCTCACTAATAATAGTAGAATCCATGGTCCAGAGTCAAAAAGGGATTCTGGCCGAACACTATTGATGAACCAATCAAATAAATCCATTTCTAAAAAATTCCTATATGATTTCTAATCGGGAAAGACTAAACACAACTAAAATACACAATGACGCTACAAAGGAATGTTACTAATGGAACATATAGTAATAAAAAAAGAGGGCCCATTCTTTGTTGCCCTTCAAAGTACAAATAGATCAATTGCTATCTATTACATACTTTTATTTCCTATTTGATCTAATCCGTACCCTTTCCTTTCCCGATTGTCTCTCTGAAGCAGTTGGGAGATAGTATATTATACTCTTGACGAGGGGTTTCAAAAAAAATAATAAATTTTTTTCACTTTTTCTATAAAAAAGTAAATTATCCATCCAATCTCAATCTAATAGTGATTGAATGCCTGAACACTCAGAGATTCTCGCGAGTCTATATATGTAGATTACATAAAGGACTTTCCACAACTAGTTAGCCGCCGGCTATGCCAATGAAATTCAAGACCCAATCAGTAGACATTACATTAGCAGTAGAAGGGAATCGGGAAGTCTTGCTTCGACCATTATAATATAATCTTTCTTTGAATTTTAGATTGAAAGATTTCCAATCTTTTACAAAATCCCCAGAACAGATGTTTAGAATCAACCAAGTATCAACAATCGCCTTATTCTGTTCTGTTGGGTAAAATTTGGGTGATTTATATCAGCAGATAATAAATTTTGATTCGTTTGTTGATGAGGCGGCACCCGGATTTGAACTGGGGAAAAAGGATTTGCAGTCCCCCGCCTTACCACTCGGCCATGCCGCCAAAACGATACACAATAAGATAAAATTTTCTGGGTTGGATTACTAAACTTTAGTTTATTGTACTTGCATCCCTTTTTTAATTTCATCCTTTTTTTTCTAAATTTATAAAAATTCTAAAAGAAACCCTTTTCCCCTTTTGTTTGACCACCCCTTCGATTGATTGTATAGTATCTCAAAACATACAATGTCGAAAAACTTCCCCTCACTTTTCTATTGAAAAATCAAATGTATATTTTCATTCAAAAAAGCCAAAATTTATGACAAATGGGAACCATTAACTATTCGTTGACTGAGAATTCCTGAATGATTCTTGGATTTGAATCTAAAATTGGGTTTGCCTAATGACATAAGAAACTACAAAACATACTTAATTGATTCTTAATCCTTTCAATTTCCATTATAACAAAAACGATAAGTATATGTAAACCCCACAATGGAAATTCTTACACAGATACCAAATTGGGTATCTTTTTTAGAGTATGTTTCCTATACCTATAAATATATGGAATTCGTTGGAACAAAAAAAGGCCCGGCTGGGTATTGACCGGGCCAGGCCCAAAAGGCACTTCGAACAAAATAAAAGCAAGAAGGTCTTCTTTATTTATCTTTCTATTTGGATCTTTCGAGCATCTAAATGGAATTGCTAATTATATAATAACGATAAAGAATGTGAAAGAAATACTTTCGTTAATCCTTACTTGATGTGTAATGTAACATAGTAATTATCTTTTTCAATTGGGAGAGATGGCTGAGTGGACGAAAGCGGCGGATTGCTAATCCGTTGTACGAGTTATTCGTACCGAGGGTTCGAATCCCTCTCTTTCCGTTTCCGTTGATGACTTTCTATTTTTTTCTTTCAAATTTCGCAAACCCCTTTTGATTTTTTTACTAGTTAAACGTATGGAATATGAATATATAAAATAAAATCTTAAGAAAATTGTAAATCAAGCAAGAAAAACGAAATTTTTATTTTATTCTTCACGTCCAGGATTACGTCCTGGATCATTGGATAGGAATCCAAAGATGAAGAGAGAAACAAAGAATATTACTACTGTGTAAACGAAAAGTTTGAGAGTAAGCATTACACAACCTCCAAGATCATTTTTTGAAAAAGAAAAACGAGAAAAGATAATAGATCCTCCATTTTTATATCACATATCCTATTTTGACACCAAGAAATGAATTCTAGAAATAGAAAAGAATGTTCAGAAATTCAACTGAAGTTTAAATTTGTAATAAGAGTCTTTGATTATCACAAATCACTTTCATACCCACAATTAGATATTCTAAGGGACCCTAACCTAATAAGGTCTTTCGCCGGAAAAAGGATTAGAATCGGGAAATGGGGCGAGCCAAATTTATTGTGGCTAGCCAAGAATTTCAATGTTTGAATTGAAGGTTCATACTCCCAGACTTATTTGATCTTATCAATTGTTATAATTTTTCTCGAATAAATCATGAATTTTCTAGGATAGTATTCAAGATCTTATCGAAAACTTACAGCAGCTTGCCAAACAAAGGCTAAAAGAAAAAAGAACAGGGGTATGACTGGCATAACATCTACGATTGGATTCAAAAAAGCATAGGCTTCGGGCAATTTGGCGAAGAAAAGACTACTCGGATAAAGGGCAGAATTAAGACAGATCAAACTAAAGATATTAAGCATAACAGACATTTTGTTCGTCGAGATAATTGCATTTTGATTGAGTTATTTATATAAGGAAAAATGAAGAAAGTAAGGTAGACAAAAAACTCCTTCTTTTTCCGCTCAATCAAAAATCCTCCAATTCTCAAAGGAGAATAGAAGAAATCATACTTTCATACAATATCTTAATTGAATTGTATGTAATGATCAATAAATTCAGTTGAATTCTAGATATACACATGTCAAAATCCTAGCACGAATCTATAATATATTCTATAAAGAAGAATAAAGAAGAAAGATTTTCTATAGATAGTTGGGCTGGAATTGACGAACACTTAATACCAATATTATTCTTTATTAGTATTAGTGTCCAATAAAAATATAAATGGGGCGTAGCCAAGTGGTAAGGCAACGGGTTTTGGTCCCGCTATTCGGAGGTTCGAATCCTTCCGTCCCAGAGCATATCCATTGTACCCGAATACATCTTTTTTGTTCAACAAGGTTCTGTTTCAAGGTCTAATATTGGATAGAATATTATTCTTCTTTCTTTTTTGATTTTGAATGATTCTTTTCGGAATCATATCTCAGTTTTTCACAAACTGAACTAAATCGAGTTCAAATGACATGCAAATGTAACTGAATCCTTTTGTGATCCAGATAAAGATAAGATGGGGCATAGATCACAGTTGCAGAAAGATTACTTAACCTCAGGTTAAACAAAATATGAAAATACATATAAAACGAGGAAGTGCTTAGCCTATGGGTATGTATTGTTATCCTATTTCAGTGACAATAGTCTTTCTATTTTTGTGAAAAAGAATTTGCATCCCTAAAATATTCAAATTTAAATATTTAACAATGAGATTTCTTTTTATTGTTCGATCTATTTAGCTTATTTGCTTTAAATCATTGACAATTCTATTCGAAAAGAAACAGAGATTCTTATTTCTTATGATAATCAAATGTAGGCTTTACTGTAAAAGTAAAACTTGACTCAAATAATGATGTCGAAGTAGGAAACTTTTTCAATTATCAAGATTTGTAATGATTCCTTATGGGTTGAATCTTTGAGAAGTTGGAAATGGGTCAGTCTATCTTATTGAGTCACTTGAACAGGCAGAGTCAAATAGAATTTATTTATTCGTGTTATTTCTGTTAGTTATGTTATTTCTATATTTAGATTTCTGGATATTTCTGTTAGATATTTTTTTGAGATATAGATTTATAGAAAAAATTTCCGTTCATACAAAAAAAGCCCGGGTCTTGCTAAGATTTCTTCAGGAAAAATATTTATTATCTATGTAGCTAAGAAAAAATATAAATGACTATGTCTCTGTACCGACTGAACCAATGACTATTCATGATTCCATAATTGAATCAATTCCATACTGGTTCCAAATTAGAGGAATGTTATGGTAAAACTTCGTTTAAAACGATGTGGTAGAAAGCAACGTGCGACTTGAAGGACACGATCCGGTGTGGATTTTTATTCTTACATCCACCATTTTCTTTTATATAGGAATGAAGGTGCTCTTGGCTCGACGTCGTTTGTTCTATTCTACTAGAACCCTTCTTTTTTTATTGGGTTGTAATGTAAATAGTTCATGATGGAGCTCGAGTAGAAAGTATTGATTAATTTCTCAGGGGCAACGATCTAGGGTTAATGCCAATCAATAAATTGGAACAACTTCGTAAGTATATCTTCGATATCGATATAGAAATTGAAAGGATCCGATTCGAGCAAATTTTCAATTCAAAAAAAATTGTTGGAACCGCAAAACTTTTTCGATCCACAGTGTATCGCGCACGAATCAACCGTCGGTATGATTCTAGAAAGAAATCACAAAAGGGGTATGTTGCTACCATTTTGAAAGGATTAAGAAGCACCGAAGTAATGTCTAAACCCAATGATTTAAAACAAAGATAAAGGATCCCAGAACAAGGAAACACCACTTCAATTGTCTCACAGATCCGAATAAAGAATCCAAATAGATTTTCAACGAGACAAAAGGGGGGTTAAAGACCACTCAATAAAAAAATATCTTAATTTTATTTAATATATTTGATAATTATTGAACTTGAGTTATGAGTACAAATGATTTTTTAGTTTTCAGGAAGGAAGTTAAATAAAAATGACTATGAGTTAAATTATAGGCTAATTTCTTTTACGGATTCCTTTACTATTTATTATAATTTTATCCATAGACAAAACTTCAAATCATTTTTTCTCGAGCCGTACGAGGAGAAAACTTCCTATACGGTTCTAGGGGGGGGTTCTTTTTCATCTACATCTATCCCGATGAGCCGTCTATCGAATCGTTGCAATTGATGTTCGATCCCGAAGAGAAGGAAGAGATCTTCGGAAAGTGGGTTTTTATGATCCGATCAAGAATCAAACTTATTTAAACGTTCCCGCTATTCTCTATTTCCTTGAAAAAGGCGCTCAGCCTACAGGAACTGTTCAGGATATTTTAAAAAAGGCAGAGGTTTTTAAGGAACTTTGCCCTAATCAAACGAAATTCAATTAAATTAAGGAATTAAATTAAGGAAATAAAAACTAAGGGTAGGATAGTGATTTCTATATAATTTTGGATATCTTTTCTATACTATGTTTTTTTTTATTTCCTTCTTTTCTTGCTCTATTAGTATCTATTTATCATTGCTTTTATAGAATCTTTTTCTAACGAAAACCTTATTTGATT